TCTATTTTTAGGCCTTTCGCTCTATGATCAAGCTCTAGGGCCGGTTGAAAGCAAAGCGTCATTGATCTTCTTTTTCGGTTCATCAGTCTCAGTCTCAGAGGACTGCTTTCCTACGTTCCGGGAAGAAATCTATACTACAAAAGCCTGCCCTTAGAGTATGAAATGGAGAGTGGGACCCTCAAGGCCAAGAAATTCATATATATAGATTCGAAAGAGAAACTGGTACTCTACCCGGAAAAGAGAGAGGGGGAGTGAGAGAGAGACTAGACAGAGCCCTTTGTACTACGGAATGGAGACTGGGATTGACCCTGCCTGCTATTGATCCTATTTAGAGCTTATCTTTCTCCTTAGAAAAGTCTTCGTCCCTAGCTACTAGAATTATAGGACTAAAGATGTTGGTCGTAGGTCAACCTGTATGGAGTTGTGCTTGTGCCATCACTAAGGGTGGCCTTCCAACATCAATTGACCCCACCCGAGTTTACTGAAGCTATGTTAGTTGAATTGGACGGTCTAGAGGAGGAAAGGCTGAAAGCAACCAAAGGAGTCCGTTCAGAAAGACTGAACACTAACGCCACCTCCGGGAGAGAAGAGAAGACTAACGTCATTTCCTTATATCAATCGCCCCAGCAGCCTTCTCAAGCTCTATGCCTATTATTATTCTATCTCCTGCCCCGGTCAGCTAGGCCCACTAAGGCTAAGTGATAGAGTCAGGACGAAATAATTCATATCGTAGTCAGTTAAGCGAGAGTGACTTTCGGTTACAGGAAGCAGCACAAGCGAAGGAGATCAATCCAATCTGGTAAAGCAGAAACGGAGTTTGGCTACTCGACCAAGAACTAGGACGGATAGGAACTCTGAAGAGTCTGGGACAGGGTTCGAAGAAGCTCTTAGAGAAGGAGAGGCCAGCCACAGAGGCTTTTGTTTGTTTTTTATTTTAAGAAAAAAGTCCAAAGACTGTTTGAATTGAGCAGTTTCCAGCCCATCTTTAAAAGTTCTAACGTCAAGACCCCCTTCCGTTTTTGGAGAAGATCTTTGTTTCCATGAAATCCAATGCTTCCTGTGGTCATCGGTTTTATCAGACCAGAGAAAGTTGGACATCAAAGGGAAGATAACAAGCTGCCAGTATTTGAACAGGAATAGAAGCTAAGACATGTTTAACAAGTATAAATCTTCCTGCAGTTGTTTTCCTTGAGTGAAAGCTATAAATGCTTAGACTTGTTAATGCGCTGACCTGATGAAGCTTCATACTTTTGAAGAAAGCCAAATAGGTTCGAGATTCACTCTATCACCAGGTACCCCATCCGGCCGGCTTAGACTGCTTGAGCTTGAGTTCCTGGTTAAGGGGTAAGACGAGATCCTACGGTTCACTTTTGTATCTTTAGCATCCCACTTCACTCCACAAGGGAAGATTACGTCCAGCCTTACTATAAAGATAGACCCTGGGAACTTCCAAGGCCAAGACGTAGTAGATTTGTCGCCTTGGGTAGTGTTGCCAGACTCGGAGAAGGTCGCCTTTCTCATATCTTTCTTTTAGGTTGATACAAGGACCAAGACCTACTTTACGACAACAGATGCGGATGAAATTCTAACTGCTGCGCTTACGCCTTTTGATTAGACAACTCCTAGTGCCAAGTAACTAGGATTCGTGAAAAGAGAAAGAAGAGCTAGCGACTCTAACGAATATAATCTTGCCCGCGTTGAGGCGAAAAGAAAGGTTCTGCAAGACCTATATAAGTTCATTTCTTCTTCAATCGATTCATCTCGGCCTTAGACTGCTACGGTTAACTCTTGCCCCGCACCTGGACTGGCTATCTCTCAATCAATGTATTCATAGCGGATAGAAAGATGAGAGTCCCTAGAGGAGATATAGACTTTCATTAGTTCCTTTCCCCGATACTCCTTTTGTCTTGGAGGAAGGAAATTACAATCCCTTAGGTCAGGTCTATGCCTTTGAAATCAAGTCTTCATTCCCTCCTTACGCTCTTAGGCTTTCGGGAAAGCAAAGAAATCCTATTCAAAAATTCGACAGGGGGAGAATCTTATTTCAAAGAGTAATTCCGAGAATGCCAAAGAAAATAAATATATGAATATAGGTACAGGACTTACTAGGTACAGACGGGTATCAGACTTTAAGAAAGGTTACCGCCCTGATCTCATTCTCTCTATCTGATAAAGAAATGTATAGCTAGGAGATAGGAGAGATGCTACTCTTGACTTGGTTGGCTCTACCTCTTAAGATGGTATTATGCCCGCTTGAGAATACCAGCGGGAGAACCAGAGCAGAGGAAGGAAGGCGATTTCAAAGCGAAGCACTAACTGGCACCTTAGCAGTCCTTCGGGTTCCTTGGAAACCTTTGTGAAGGTTCCTTGGGAAAGACTAGATAAGGCTCTGGCAAGACCTGCTCTTCAAGGAATGAACATGAAACTCACTTTAACTTCTTACTAATGGAATCCGTCTCTTTTGAAAGGAATTACCCTTGGTTCAGGTAAGGGAAAGGTAGCTAGTCTCATTTGACTACAGTAAAGAAAGAAAGACAAGAAAGAGGAGACTCTTTCAACAAGGCTACGAGTTCTGGCATACTTTACTTTAGATTGGATGTCCTACTTCTATTTAATCTTTCACCGAACCCTACTTCACTCAATCAATCTCCTAAGCTGAATCCTACCTCTAAACCACCAACAGCGGGAGAGCCGACATTACTATAGAATGATAGATGTGCAGCGCATTCTGTAAGGCTAACAACTCATTCTTCAGCAGGAAAAGCAAAGACCTCATCTACCGCATCAACAGGTAATCCCGCATCTGATAAGGCAAGTCTCCTTCCCGGAGCAAAGCTACGAAACTACGCTATGAAAAGCAATCTGCCCAAGGAGGGCTAGCTAGTCTAGTCTAATGCTAGGCTAGGTGATTCCTCTCTATCAATGACTGAAGCAACATCCCGAGCGAGGAAGACAAATAAGGGCAAGGGCACGCAATCGGGGCAGACAAATAAGACCGACCACGCAATCGGGGCAGCATCATCTCACTCATCGCTTTCCGCGGATTCCTTAGAATATCTAAGATAAAGAAAGGGAAGAGAGTCCAAGCAGAAGGGCAAACAAACAACAAAACCACTGAAAACAGAAAGAGTTCTCCGCCTGGCTCCAACCTACTATGTAAGTTCGGTTTTTCAGTTCACTAAACGTTAAGTTTCAAAAACCCCGTAAATTGGGCTCGAATCAGTTTACCGACCGAAAGCGGAAGTGAAGCACGCCACTACTTATGTTTACCGGTCCAATGGGAATAAATCAGATAGTTGTTATAAAGAAGTTATGATGAGATGCCGAAGACTACTAGACTAGTAAGACGTCCGGGTGGTCCGGTAGCTGGAAGCCTGAAAGCCGGGCTGCAGTTTTGGTGGACACGTTTAGGGCGTAAGGAAAGGAGTCTTTTGTTTTTATTCTAAGCCTATCTGCTGCAAGTTCCTGTCTGGCGGATGCAGAATTTGTCTTCGGTCGATAGGTGGGCTTTCTGCTTTTGAAGGTCTGTTGGGGAATCATTAAAGCAGGAATCATCATCTTTGCCAAAGAGGTCTGAGTCAACTAATCCACCAAGATGAGGAGCTTTCTTTCTCTACCTCTGTTACCGCTAGAAGTAAGGTACGTCCATTATGAATCCGAGTGCTAGGCCGATACGGCATGCCTTGGTTGTGGAATGATGTGTGCTGTTGGAAGTGCAATTCAGGATGTTGCAAAATGTAACAACAAAAGGTGTTCAGTTCACACTGGCATCTGTCTTGAAAAAGTCTAGATCGGATTTCTATCCAGCAGGAGGAAGCTCTCTATTTCGATCAAAAACCCATCCCATGCTTGGTAAGTCTACCCGAAAGGAAAAGCTATCCTTCGTTCTTTTCTTGGTTCCCTTTCCTTGAGTCAGTTTCCACCCGTGATCTACTTTCTTCCAGGCAAGAAGGGGTCAGTTATACCTTTATTGGTCTTCTATCTCGAAAAAGGAACTTCCCTCAAGCCTGTTCTAAGGGCATCTCTCTTATTTATAGTAGGAGGTTTGCTATGTCCACACCCGATTCTATTACCAAATCCGTTGTCTATCCTAATTGGTTGTACCCCTCTGAGCTTGAATATGAGCTAAAAGAAGTTTGATCTTCCCGTTGTTAGTACTAGTTCGATTTCAGATTTCGAAATCGAATTCATACTTATAGAAAGAAAACTACATTGGATTTGATACATGAAAACAACCGGAAAGAGAAAGACCAATTACTAAATGTTAACGCGACCAAGCTAAGCTACGCAACCAGGTTCGGAACCCTTTTTTTACATTTACTCATCCGTATACCGGGATACGATCCCCTAGAAAGGGTAGACCTGGGAACTGAAGGGATCCTCCGTATTGAATTGAAGAAAGTCAGCCCCGTGGGCAAGGAAGGTTAACCAACTCTTTCACCCTTGGGCGGACTGAGATCATCACGATCAGGGTTGAGAAAACTGGTCTTTTTGGCTTTTGCTTTTCCAACCGGTCTAGTAGATAAAGAAGGCTTGCTGTCGGACTCATCCGATGCAGCTGACAGAGCGAACTCGGTGAATTGAAGTAGGCGTTCTGCCAATAGTTCAGTGATTAGTTGGAGCTACTTTAAAGATCAACCCGGAGGAAAGTCTTTGGTTTTGGCATCAAGCAGTTGGACAAATCGACTGTGACGAATCGAGTGTTGCTGTGGAACTCAATCCAGCTGTCTTTCTTTATGAAGGCAGCTTTCCTCATTCGCCCCAGTTCGAGATTGTGGATCGGAAGCTGCAGCCTTTTGTTTCCTTCAGATCCATCATCTTTCTAAATACGTGCATTTAAACTACCCAAAATAAGAATTCATATCAAAACCGATCCTTCTTTCCCATTAAAAAGGTAATTAAGTATATCAGATGGCTAGGCTACTACTAAAAAATAAGAATAACAAGATTGCACTAGTCTACTTAGAAATCACTTTCCCTATAGGGTCATTCAGGTGTTA